GAAGGCCTTTCATTGTATGCCCCATCCCTCTGATATACATATTGAAGTTAATTACTTAGAAAAAAGTGAAGTGCCATATCTATTTGAATTTTCAATGATGCTGAAATACGAAGGAAAAGCCCCTATATTCCCTATCTATTATTCCCTCTCTTAAATGAGGTAGTCCAATTATTAATTCTCTGTCGATTTTTGAATTCTAAACAAGAGGGGGTTCTTGGTACTAATTGAATTCAATCAACGGGATTAAGCCACCGGGTGTTGGGGTAAAATAAAAAATAGGAACAACGACTTAATCTGGACCGATTTTGTTTGGCTTTGTACCTATACTATCTCCTCTAGCATCCCATCAAAGAGGATCCTTTTTTTATTTATGATTGATCATCCCCATCATCCCCATAGAATTGGGGGGTGGATAGAACTTAATCAGCAATGAAAGGTATCAATTTAAATATCTGTATCTGTATGAATCTCATTAACAAACGATCGAGTAAATTACATATGTAACAGATGTAACAGATCTATTTTCTTTGAACCTCATTTTTAGGCATTTTTTTTTCTTTGGCTCTAGTTGTAAATCGCTGTAACATTTGAGGCGGGGGGTCATTCATACATTCTATTTAATTCTATTTAATTTATGGAAAGGTTACAGAAAATTTACTGAACCTCAAGTCAAATACTATGTATGTATTGTTATCGTTCTATTTCAGTAACAACGGTGTTTCAATTTTTGTGAAAAAGATTTGCGATCCCTTAAATTTGAAAAATATTCAATTCTAAAATTAGAAAATATCCATAATTTAATTACTTCCAGTGACAATTGTTCAGTTTATCTGATAAATATGGGATCCTCTATTCTTTCAATTCGTATTTTAGCAATCAGATGAAAGAATAAAGTTCTCTTATATATCAATCTTTTTTATCCAATTTATCCATTCCATAAAAAAAGAAAGAAATTGGATTTCTTTTTCAATCTATCTATCTGTTTTAAATCATTGGTGGTTCAATTTGAAAAGAAAGATGGATTGATCTTTCTTATGATGATTAAAAAAAATGTGGTACTTACTCAAAAACATTATTTAAATAATGATGTGGAAGTAGGAAATTTTTTGAATTAAATATTTTTATAAATATTTTTAATAACTTCTTATGAGTCCTTGATATTCGAAGAAGTGTGAGATTGGTGAATCTATCCTATCGAGTCACTCGAAGATGGAGATTCAAAAAGAACTTATTTATTCGTGTTAATTAAATAGAAAAAAAATGCTGCATTTATAATTTATAAATATGGGGATTAATTAATTATTGTTGAGACTTTTTCAGAAAATATCTACCCATTCGTAACCATATAGAAGGACAAAAGTATAGATTACTATTTACCGACAGACCCAATGACTATTCATGATTCCATAATTGAATCAATTACATACTGGTTCCAAACTAGAGGAATGTTATGGTAAAACTTCGTTTGAAACGATGTGGTAGAAAGCAACGTGCGACTTGAAGGACATGATCAGCTGTGGATGTAAGAATCCACCATTTTATTAGGAATGAAAGTGCTCTTGGCTCGACATCCTTTGTTCTGTTCGACTAGAACCCCCAGTTTTTTGTTGGGTTGTAATGTAAATAGTACATGATGGAGCTCGAGTAGAAAGTATTGATTCATTTCTCAAGGGCAAGGGTCTAGGGTTAGTGCCAATGAATAAGTTGGAACAACTTCGTAAGTATATCTTCGATATAGAAATCGAAAGGATTCAATTCGAGAAAGTTTCAAATCCAAAAGGAAAATTTGTTGGACTTGGTAAAACTGTTTCGATCAAAAGTGTAACACGCGGGAATCAACCATTCTTATGATTCTTTGATAGAAAGAAATCACAAAAAAAGGTATGTTGCTGCCATTTTGAAAGGATTAAGGATCACCGAAGTAATGTCTAAACCCAATGATTCAAAGAAAAGATAAAGGATCCTGGAACAAGGAAACACCATTTTCAATTGTCTCAACAACTAAATCATAATGAAGAATAAAAACAGATTCTAAACGAGACAAGAAGGGGGTTAGAGACCACTCAATAAATGAAATGCTTAAGGGTTTTCTTTGAGCTATTTGAGAGTTATCCAACTTGAGTTATGAGTACAATTTTTTTTTAGGAAAGAAAAAGGACTTAAATCATAGTCTAATTGATTTGATGATTTTATGAATCTATTTGCCATGATAATTCTATACCTATACATAGACATAACTTCGAATCATTTTTTCTTGAGCCGTACGAGGAGAAAACTTCTTATACGTTTCTAGGGGGGGGGTATTGTTCGTCTACATCTATCCCAATGAGCCGTCTATCGAATCGTTGCAATTGATGTTCGATCCCGAAGAGAAGGAAGAGATCTTCGGAAAGTTGGTTTTTATGATCCGATAAAGAATCAAACTTATTTAAATGTTCCTGCTATTCTATATTTCCTTGAAAAAGGCGCTCAACCTACAGGAACTGTTCATGATATTTCA